CCCTCCTCTATCCTGCCACTTATGACATGAATAAGAGCTCAAAGGCTTTCAGATATAATGAACTCCCTGGATTATGCAACTGGTCTATCAGCATACTGAGATCATCTCGAGTTACTGTATCTCCGGAGCTGACCCTTTGAGCAAGGCTTTGTGTTATGTCTAACCAGGTGTATCGCTCACGAGTAAGGGAATCCTTGAAATACGACTCCAGAATGATAGATGCCTTTAAGTTAAGCGCAAAGTATCCGCGGAATCCATCGGATGCGCCCGTGGCAGGTCGACTTCCGCCAAAAAGTGCGGGATTTGTGGCTGGGTCGGGATGTGGTTCCTTGATCTATAAAAATGAAGAAATGTCATCAGATTTTTCATGGTATTTTAGTCATTTTTAAATACGGATGAGATCAAAAAGGCCATCATTGAGGCAAACGATGCAATAGCTTCGGTTAGAGCAAAGCCCAAAATAGCATAACCAAATGATTGTTTAGCCAATGATGGATTTCGCGCCACGGAATGGATCAAAGAAGTGAACACGTTTCCAATACCGACAGCTGCTCCCGCTGAAGCAATTGTAGCAGCTCCGGCACCCATTGATTTTGCACCTTCTAACATCTCGGGTTGAGAATTCTCGTCACGCTTTTTCATTCACGTCCTTCGGACCCTCGTCGATTCTTCCCCTCGTTCAAAACTAAACATACCCATTGTCGCCAGATCCATGATCTCCCCACTAACCAATTACGTTACGACCACTGAACAAACATGGAATATCCTTCACTATTTGACTAAAAATGGAACGAAATGATAGATGCCTAATCTAATCCGCGTACCCCGAACTCCATAACTTGCGCTTTTTTTTTCATAAGTTCCCTAAATAGGGGGCAGTCTCTTTCCTTTGAGGTTAACTCGGCTAGTTTTTGTTCTATAGTGGCAAGCCGGTATTCAGCCCCGTTTTTATTAACTATGGATTTTCCAATGAAAGCATTTCGATGTTGTTCCCAAAAGCCTTTGTGGTACTAGTGGTCCAAAGAAGTCATTTTATCAAGAATTTTTGATTTAATGCTAACAAGCCTTTCTGCATCATGAATAGGTCGTTATTATCCAGTACACCTATATTATAAATAGAAATGCGATTCCTTATCATGGTTAAGGGGTCAATCAGTTCATTACCCCCCGGCGGAGCCAAGCTTAGAGTCAGATCCGGCTCCATGGCAAAAGCGACCTCGCCCCGGGGATTTACTAGGATTACGTATATAATTAGAATAATAAACAGAACTAGCTTCGGCCAGAAATCGTTCCTTTCTTTGGTACGGACAACATAATGGAAGAGGGGGTTTCCATTGGATGAAAAGAAGGCTGCGCCTTATAAATAAGATCTCTTAGATGGGTCTTTTTTTCAATTGGAAACGTCGAAGTGAGCTGTGGCTTATAAATAGGAAGATGAGGAGATAACGGGCGAATCATGAGATTTGGTTGGATTTCTGTTCATTCGCTCTATTCGCAGAGCGGCGCATACCGGAAAAATCAAAGAAGGATTCAATGCTACGCCCTACCTAACAAGTTGATCAGATCAACTGCTTCGGTAAAGTACCAGCTTGTCGACTGATGGATTGACAGATCCTCCAGGGCACTCCTCGCAAGGTCGATGTCGCCATCCGCCTTGATAACCTCTGCAGCGATTTCATTTCCTCCATCGTCCAGTTCTGGGGAGCCTGAACCCCTGCTTGCGGCAGAAGGTTCAAAATGATCTCACCAGCATTTTTATGAATAGAGTGGAGATCGTCCAGGATGCAGTAGGAGTACGCTGCCTGGTCCAACTCTTTGGGAGCTGCCGGCTGCCCTTCATTTAGAGCGGCTCCTGCATCCGGAGCAGGTGCCCTCAGGGGCGAAGGGGGCATGTATTGCCCTGGGGCCGAAGAAGATGCCTCCGTACCAAAAAACTCCTCAATCCAGGAGGCACCCCTGCTTGAGATCGAGGGTACGGGCGATGAGGTGGTTGACGGAAGAGGAAGCTTTGTGCCCGAAGTACCTTCAGAAGAAGAAGAATCTGCCCCGGCCATCATATTGTAATATGTGAAGGCCGCCTGCGATTATTAGGAAGGAATGTCTTCCTAGTCCTATTACTAAAGAAAAAAGAAAAACCATCCAAATTTAAAGCAAAATACGTTCTTTTTCTTTTCGTAATTTTGTAAAAAAGAAACTTTTAATAACAACAAATACGATCAAAAATAATAGAGAGACGATCACGATACCGATATGATTACCACTAAGAATTTGATTGCCGCTGCGTCCTAATTCAATACGAATCCAGACAGAACAAAAAGAACCTCAAATGTAAGCCAAAAAGACTATCTTTGTATAGACAGGGTGAAGGAGATGCATGATAGTTCTGCTGTTGTTACAGTAAACGGTAAACGTTTCCGTTTCCTTCTTTCATTTCCTACTATAAACTACGACTCATTAGATTGGGCGGCCCTGACTCCATTCCTTCCTACAGTCAGGAAGGTGGGCCGGGTTGCTCATATACAGAAAGACATGCATGCGCAGGAGCTACTTACGAAAAGCCACTCGCTCGTTGGCGAACAGATGGCAGATTGAGCCTTGTCTCTCTGAAGGGGATACCCCGCCCCCTCGGATACATAAGGCTTGCGGGCTCTACTTTAACCCGTTTTTCTTTATGGTTGGGCTGCGGGGGCTTTGGGGTTCGTAGGTTATCGGTCGGAGGACCCTGAGGCTCCCGCAGGGGTAGAAGGGGCAGGCTCTCAGCCAGCAAGCTCCATGCGCTGACCCAGGAAGAGGAGCTGCAAGAGAGACAAAGGCTTTCCAGTCCTTTCCTTTGACAGCGACTTAGAATGCCCTTCGGAGATCTTAAGGACTCACAAAGAAAGCCCCTTCTTCCAAGGGCACCCAGGAAGACCGAATTACTTATATATAAGACAAAGCTTTACCCCTGGCGCCTCTAAGATACTTATAACACGCTTCAGTCGGGGACAGCCCATCCTTGTACGGGGGGAACCTCCAAAGGGGGATTTTAGTAAATAAGAAAATATAACACTTGGGCTAAGGGTCAAGTTGGTAGTAGTTCTGGAAAACCTGCCTCCTCTGGCCGATAGGAAGAAAAGGCTTCGTAGTGCTTCGGATGAAGGCATATCCTAAACCTGTCCGCATACTTTATACTTTAGTCGATCGAGCGGGGGGAAGAGAAAAGCTTGAATCCGCGGCTGCCGAAAGCAGGAAGACGTGTCAATAATCAGAGTTCATCTGGCCGGGGATACCAATATCCCGATATCGATGCTCACCCTCCTGGAAGTGTTTCGACCCCTTCTCTGTTATCTGTCCGAATACCTCTTCCCATCAGCCTCTTTCCACGGATAAGTTAAGGGACTAGGAGTACCCGCAGGAATGAGCTGAATTTCCCTCTCTGAGTCTCTCTCTCCAAGTCTTAGTCCACTTCTCCTGAAGTCTGCCCTGAAGAATGAACGGATCGAAGACCTATTCTGATCTCGAAATTCACCTGTATAATCTCCCTGCCGACCAAAAGGAGTCTTTGTACAGCTACCCGAGGTGCATTGCCCATTGACTAAGAAGGGGGCGGGGGAGGCAGTCTTCGAACTAGACCTATCCACCACTCCTTTCCCACCCACGTCTGCCGGCGCTACCTAATTCAGATTGAAGACTGGAGCATCCGTCCCCACCAGTCGAAGGAGAGGAAGAAAAACCTGCCCTGAGAGATTGGCATTGGCCTGTGGGTCCGCTGCGGTAGAAGGCCTTAGCTGGCGTCCGATCCGTTTCATCGGGGTAAAGCTATCGTCCGAGGTTCCCAGAATATGGATATTGAAGGGGGGGATGGTTAATCAAAATTCATCAATGCTATGGCGCAGGAGGTTGGGGCACATCTCCAATAGGAGAATCCAGAGGTTAGTGGGAGAAGGAGTACTTTGTACTCTTGATTTCACTGACTTTGGAGTGCGCTGCGTGAACTGCATCAAGGGAAAGCAGACCAAAACCTCCTAGAAAGGAGCCACGAGGAGTAGACAGACATGGGAACTGATCCATACAGATGTCTGTGGACCGTTTCCGCCTTGTATAGGTGGAGAAAAGTACTTAGTCACATTTACAGATAACCACTAACGGTATGGTTATGTCTACCTGCTTCATGAGAAATCAGAAGCATTAACTGCCTTTAAGGTCTTCAAGACAGAGGTAGAAAACCAACTAGATAAAAGGGATCAAAGTGGTCGGGTCTGATCGGGGTGGCGAGTACTTTGGTAGGCACACTGAGGCAGGCAGAATGCCTGGGCCGTTTTCGAGATTCCTCGAAGGATGCGGTATAGTGTCGCAATATTCTATGCCGGGTATGGCTAGCCAGAATGGCGTAGCTGAGAGGAGGAATAGCACTCTAATTTACATGGTGAGCAATTCACAACTTCCTCTCTTTCTCTGGAGCGAGGCCTTAAAGAAAGACTGCCATGTACATACTAAACAGGGTTCCTTCGAAGGCGGCTGCTCCTAAAACACCCTTTGAGATATGGACAGGAAGGAAAGCCAGTTTAGCGCATTTCCATACTTGGGGTTGTCAGGCGGAGGCCAGAGTTTATAACCCACAGGAGAAGAAGTTGGACCCTAGGATCGTTAGTGCATACTTCATCGGATACTCCGAGAGGTCTATAAGGGATATAAGTTTGATTCCCCATTGCTCCCGATCAGGATTGCTGAGACCAAGTCAGCAAGATTGATTTAGGACGATTCACTCAGTGGAGTCTTAGAACCTCGATACATTGTATTTGAGGAGTTACCAGAACCGGAGGAACGCCGACTGTTCCTAGCGGACTGACGTTTCCATATCCAGTGGAAGAGCCAAGCGCTATGGAAACTTAGCCTGTGGTACAGGAACAGGGACCACCCCAGCAGGAACCTTTTCCAGCCGTTGATGTCCCACATCAGTCACCACCAGTGGGAGGTCAAGTGGCATTGAGGAGATAAAAAGGAGAGAGGAGACCGGCCATTTCTGATGATTATGTTTGATATCTGCATGAGGACGGTACACTTGTAGATGACCCAGTCACGTTTTCACAAGCCATAGATGGAAAGGATTCCTCCAGGTGGTATGATGCCATGAAGGAGGAGATGAACTCCATGGACAAGAATAAGGTTTGGTTGATTAGAGTTGCCTGAAGGAGCCAAGCCCGTAGGGTGTAAATGGGTTTATAAGAGTCTATAAGACCAAGAGGGACTCCAAAGGCAACATTGATAGATACAAGGCCAGACTTGTCGCCAAGGGGTTCACTCAGAAAGAGGGCATGGACTACACTGATACCTTCTCTCCGGTTTCTAAGAAGGACTCACTCAGGATAATCATGGCTTTGGTGGCTCATTTTGACTTAGAGCTTCACCAGATGGATGTGAAGACGGCTTTCCTCAATGGGGAGCTACAGGAGGAAGTGTACATGGACCAACCTTTTGGCTTCTCGCAGGAGGGCAGCGAGCATTTAGTGTGCAGGTTAAGGAAGTCGATATACGGACGAGTCTTCCCGTCAGTGGTACCTCAAATTCCATGAGGTGAGAATGACCTTTGGGTTTAAGGAAAACACTGTTGATCAGTGTATATACCTAAAGGTCAGTGGGAGCAAGTTTCTCTTTCTAGTCCTATATGTTGACGACATACTGCTTGCTAGCAGTGATCTGGGGCTGTTGCACGATACGAAGGCATTCCTCATAAGGAAGTTTGAGATGATGGATATGGGTGAGCCTCATATGTCATTGGCATTGAGATTCACAAAGACATCTCCAGAGGTATCCTCGGACTATCTCAGAAGGCCTAAATCCCAAAAGTCTTAGAGAGGTATGGTATACAGCACAGCAAACCCAGTATGGCACCTGTACAGAAGGGAGACAGGCTCAGTGCTTCGCAGTGCCCGAGGAGCGATATAGAGAAGGATCAGATGAAGGGCATTCCATATGTCTGTTGGAAGCTTGATGTACGCCCAGACGTGTACACGGCCGGACATTGCCTATGCTGTGGGTTTACTAGGTAGATACCAAAGTCACCCAGGCATGGAGCATTGGAAAGCTGCCTTCAAAGTAATGAGGTATCTTCAGGGGACCAGAGACTAAATGATCACATAACGGCGATCCGATATACTGGAGATCGTCGGATATTCGGACTCCGATTACGCTGGGTGCCCGGACACCAGGAAATCGACGTCAGGATACGTCTTCCTGCTTGCCGGCGGCGCCATTTCGTGGAAGAGTGAGAAAGGGTCACAGCTTCTTCCTCTACACACGCGGAGTATATTGCTTGCTACGAGGCCACATGCCAGGCTATTTGGCTGAGGAACTTCATCACAGGACTTCAGGTGATGGGTACTATCTCTAGACCGCTGAAGATCTACTGTGATAACTCAGCAGCCCTTGCCTTCTCCAACAACAACAAGTCGTCTAGCAGGTTGAAACATATAGACGTAAAGTACTATGTTTTGAAGGAAATTGTGGAAGATCATCTAGTGTCGATAGATCACATTAGCACCAGCATGATGATAGCAGACCCTTTGACCAAGGGGCTAGCACCTGGGCCACTGCCTGGGTTATAGTCTGGGCCATTGATTGAGTCATGGTTTGGGCCATGGACTGGGTCATCTGGACCATCTGGGCCATTTGAATGAATAAATGGCCCATTTGTGAAATGAGATTGGCCATTCGTGGGTTAACGGGAGATGATGGACTTTCAGATTAGGAGGGAGGATCATGATAGGCCTCATCAGCTTGATGTTGGGCCCCTTGATCGGCATGAGGCTGAGTCCGAAAGGGTGCCATTACGATCCTAGGCAAGGTTTGGACCGGACTACGGAGGGGAAGCCAAGTCAAGGGGACCTTGACTAATCCGGGAGGTAAATGGGCTTTTAGCCGAGGATCAAGCAAGTTTCGGTCCAGCCCGAAGAAAGCCTACCTAATGAAAGATGAAACTAAAGACCACAGACAAGGACAAGGCCAACTAAGATCAATTGGGCCGAAAGAGAAAATGATTCAACTACCGGTGTAAAAACGAATTAAAACAAGCAAACAAACAAGCAGAAGGGCCGGGGTATCAAAATAAAGGCTCCCGGGTCTGGCAAGCAGAAAGGTACAAGGCTTATTCGTCTCTGGGCCAGTCTCCCCTAGCTAGCCGAATTTCTTAAGAAGGGTGTCTTCCGGGGCCCTTCACTTCATTTTTTTTGTCCTAGATAATCTACGGGAGTGAAAAAAAGTGCAACGAGAGAACGGCCTACCCTACAAGGAAAAGGGGAGTCCTAACTTCTTCTACTCCGTGTGCACGCTAACGAGTTTTGGGTCTCCTTCACACCACGGGTGAAAGGTGCCCCCTCAATATACCTCACGGACAAGCCGGTCTCTGGTACGGAGAGGGTGCGGCTGTTGGCGGCCTTTCCTTAGCCAAAGGGCATAAGGAGTACCGTTTACTAAGCTCGCCAGATGTAATAGGTGTGTGCAAGGGGAAGCGGCGGTGTGAGTAGTGTTTGTGTGTGCGATAGTTCCTGGTGGCTTTTAAGAATGAATTATGGAACTCATCAAAGTAATCAAAAAAGAGAGAAATCATAAAGCACTAAACACCACTAGCGTAGGAATAGCACACAAATGCCCAATCGCATGCAATCACTCAATGAAGATCAAATGCAAACACCTACGCCTTTAAGAGAACCCAAACAAAGAACTATGCTCCTAACGCCAAGACCTACTATAAACCTAACCAAACAAACACTATAGGAAAGACCCAACGCGCATGCAAGCGTGATGCTAATGCTCAATAACCCAACACAAGCAAATAAAGTGACATGAAGATGACCCTTGCCCAAGTGATAGATATTAAGGCTATATAGTAATAAATGGTTCAAATCAAACACAATGGGTGCAATCCTAAGCAATCTCCTAAGATGATGGTATGCTAGCAAGCAAAATAGGTGGATAAACTAATAATGAGGAGAAAAAGAAAGAGGAAAGAATGATTTTATGTAGTGTGGCTAAGAGGATAGGGGAATCCAAGGAGTATGTGAACCCAACACCCCTAAGCATCAAGCAAGCAAATGCAACAATCTGAACCAAAAAAGCAACACAAATGGAAAGCTCTACTAATGACCAAGTGGAACCCATCAATATGCCAAAATGCCCAGACTTTGACTAAACTAAAAGAGCTTTAATCACGTGTTTGTGGCCTTCCTTCTCTCCGGGGTAGTTAGATTAGTCGCAATAGTCCTTATTAGTAAACTACAGCTTCGTTGTTAATTAACTATTGACTCGCCCCCACACCACAGGCTCGAGAACTAGTGCGGGAATGCTGGCTAGTATAACTGCCCTTCCAGTCTCGAAATAGGCTGTGGCGTCAGGAAAGAGTGACGAATATAGCGATTATTTTGAGGGGCTCGTGCCTTCGTTCCTGCGTCAGTATAATCTGTCTGTCCTCCGGCAGCGAGTGGAGTAGATGAACGTATTTAGTATAGTCCATTAAATGATATGAAAGTCTTATAGATTATAGTACCGTCGAGGAGATTCTAGTATAGTGGGGGCTCTTCTCTTAGGCTTTCGAGTTTGAACCTCTAGTCTCGGTCTCGTCTCACAGCAAGCTGTGTGGTCTAATCCTAGCTATAGGTCCTTCGTCCATTAGTCGGTATTCCGTTAGCAGTTCACGAAGTGAACGAGTTAAGGAGGGCTCCTTCACGGAGTTAGTGAGGCGACTGAACGAACAGAAAGCGTGGAGGCAGGCCGTCGGTTATCTCCTTGGGTCGTCTTACCTGGACCCCCGCATTTCTCCCAGCTTTCTGCGGAGTTTGTTGTTGTTGTTCGGGCTGAATAGTCTGTCTTCGAAGGATTTCATCGAATCAGACTTTTGATCGGCTAGGGCACCTGATCCAGCGTATTCGTGCTGTCCAACACGAAACCGAGAGACGGGACGCCTGAGCAAAGCTTTGCACGCATCTCTTTGTTGATATACGTAATAAGATTATGGCAAACGTCTTCGGGTTGTCTCAATTCCCGATAACGCCTGCGCCGCCTAGGTACGCGTCTGGATCTGCCTCGGGCTTTGTCTTTGTTTCTATAGGATCTGCTGCTCCAACTGTATCTACTTGTGATGCACCTGGGTTGGTTTGGCCTCTTCTGTAACCCTTTAGCTGATGGTTATGGGTAACCCACAGTAAAGCAGAAAGGAAAGCCTCTCGAAGAACGTTTTCGTCGCCGTTAAAGCCGAGAGAGAAGTCTCTAAAGCCGCTATGGTCTGGGCTCTCACTCACGTCGTCCGTCCCGGGGACTCCATTACGCTGCTCGCCCTATTAGCCGGCGGCAACCGTGGTAATGAATGAATTTCAGCCAGTCCCGGGTTATATATTGTACGGCGAAACTCGCTAATAGATATCTCTTTTCTCAGGAACCAGACCTGCGTGCATGAAGAAGAACATATATCTCTGGTCATATTCTTGTGGAACTTCTGTCGTCCCGTTCATTGTGGTTCCTCGGCCCCGCTTCTCATTCGCTAAAGCAAAACTATAAACTACATTCCATCGACCGGCTCAAACACAAAAGCTGGATCGGTTCACTTCCTCAAGCATCGTAGCAGCAGCCTAGCTCAAAGCTCCCCAACCCTGTAATGAAACGAAGGAAGCCAACTTGAATAGGAAAAAGTACTCTACCCAAAAACGGTCTTAAGGCAATACGATCGTTGAAAGTCCGCCGGTTACCTGTAGCCAATAGTCCGAAGGTTCGTAAAGTTCCGAAGTCACTTAATGTGAAAGTTTTTTCTACTCGTTTACTGAGCGAATCACTTGACTAACGGGCTCCACTAACTGACTTCACTTTAGAGCGTACCGCCTGAAAGTTTTTTTATTTTCTGACCTCCTCGCTTTCTGAAGCCGAAAGAGATAGATTGAACTAAACCTGTACTAGCCCTAACGTCTCTCTCTGGTCCTTGCTCTGATCGACTTGCCCTACGTCTCGGTTCCCTTCCTTGAACCTAGGAAGCGCTGATCTCAACAGATCTCCTAAAGCACAGCCGAAAGCTTGCTTGAAAGACTCACTTCCTTTATCCCCTCTCTTCCTTCAAACTTTTCAGAGCTTGCTTTGGCAGTTAGAGTTTCCTCACGAAACTAGCTACCGTAACTGCACTCCCGGAACCCCATCCCTTACCCTTCCCCGTAAGCTACGTTGGCCTGTTCCTCGAGTGTGGGTATTCGCTATTCGGATCTGTCTCCTGGCTCTAGTTGAAGGTCCGAGTTGACCTTTAGTACTTCCCGAACTCCATATAGGGAAGGAAACATTTGCTTTGGTAAAATCAAAACAGGACTAACGGCTTCCCGAACTCCATATAGGGCTAGCGAAACAGGAATTTTCTTTCTCTTCTCCACCCAGGAAAAGATTCTCTTGGATCGTACGCTTGAAAGAGCTTTACTTAAACAACCTATATTAGCCCTCTTGTCACTTACAGAACTAGCCCGAAAGCAAGAAACTGAAAGCAGGAGTTCCCTTTAGAATAGAAATGCTAAGAATTTACTTGTTGTCTTTCCTTCCTCCGACGTAGCTTGCGCCTACCAGACTCTCTCTTTCTCTGTGATCCTCCAAGCCTAGCTTACCACCTATCTCGACTACTGACTGCTTACCGTAACTGCCTGAACCGCAAGACTCCAGTATTTTGTCCACCTCTACCTCAATCAATCAATCAGTTCCCTCTGCCTTTTTAAGAAAGTGCTTGAGCGGTAGAAAAAGCTTTAAAACCTTACCTTTAGCAACGGCAGGAGTGTTTCGTAGTGCAATACCTTTAACAGCCCTTAAAGCGTGCGAGCGGCCCTAGCTAATAAAGTTGCGAGATTGAAAGGTCCGAAGGACTAAGCTTCACCCAGTACGCAACTCGGTTTTCCGCCCGAACGACCCTAGCGTACGGAAAAGAAAGAAGTAGTCCTATTAGTTAGTCAGAAAGAAGAAAGCCAACCGTTTCACCCCTTACTATAAAGCTTCTTGCGAGGAAGCCCTCCGACTAGCCTTAAAGCAGCTAATGGCAGACATAAGGAAGCATTAGTCCAGGCGAAGGGAAGGATTAGTAATAACAGAAAAGTAGTCAAAGGTGTTCTCCTGTCGTCAATCTTATTAGTCGTTGTCTCCTGACGGAACGGAACTATAAAAGTAGGGCGAAGCAAGGCATTCAGCTAAGAGCAGCAGCAACTAGAGCATCCCGTCTGAAGGCCGAGGGCAGGAAAGCAAGGCAAGTCTGAAGGCAGAAGCTTTAAAAGATAGGGGAGGAACGGTATTAGCTGTTGCTGTTATTAGTGCCTTAGCTGGTGTTCCCCTTTAGGAGGTTATGAAATTCAAAAGGCTAGTCCGAAAGAGCTAACTAAGGCCAGGCTTGGCAGCTAGTCTGAAGCAAGGCAAGGAAAGCAAGTCTGCTAGTCCGAAAGGGCTAGCTAAGACAAGGCAGCTAGGCTGAAGGCAAGGTCGGATAGGTAGATTATCGGGAATGGACGGCTTCTCATGCATACAGTTTTTTTCCCGCCGCACTAATATCCGGTATTACGGGCGGTATCCACCGATACGTCCGGCTCATCCACAGCTCTCTCTTCCGAGCCCCCTATGTTGTAAGTGGTTGGGGCTGCTTCCCCTTCGTCCAATACCGGCTGCTCTTATTCTCATCGAGATGACCATGTCACGAACTGGATTTGAACCAGCACCTCTGGGAGTTACCCAGCGAACTTCCCTCTTTATTCTGATCGTGACTTTTGGTTACCCGGTTCCGCACCCAGGTTATTGGTACGTACGTCCGGGGCCGGTCGCTTGAGGGCCGACGATCTTGAAAAAGATAGAACTACCGTAGATGCAACGATACGCCAACAACCCACATAAGCTGCACGCTACACTACTTTCGTCAGAAAAGACTAGAGGGAAGAACAACTGCCCTAAGAAGAAGGCTCTCAATGCACTTCTGAAGACCGACATTCACTAAGGAATTCCGCCAGAAAACCATTAGACTAATCGATTACCATTCCAATAAGCCAACTAGAAAGCAAAAATAACCGCAAAAACGACAACCACACCAAGAACTAAATCATCAAAACGAACTACACCAATGACCTACGCAAAAAACTGAAGAAGCTGATTCCACTCACGCTGCGGGAACAAGTCAAGCTAATTACAAATTACCACAAAGAGGCACCTTTAAGATCGTAGAGACGAGAATTCTCGTCACGCTGCTTTTGCACTTCGCATATTGGTTTTATATTCTCTACGGCGTCAACTATCAGTTTTATTACATCGCGTTCAGTTCGAGCCGGGCGATGACAAGTTTGATAAACAATAGCACGAACTCTCGTTCTCTTACCATCGATCATCCGAAAGTTTACCAACTTCTTGAGCAATTGTTTTTGCTCACCATCCAAGCCCCCCATATAGCTGATAATTTCCGAGCAATTGGAAGCCGCTTTCGAGGACGAGGCCAAAAAATGGATATTACGCGATCGTTACTGTCCATCTTTATCAGC